TTTCTTTTATGTAAAAATATTTTATAAAGTATAAATAAAAAACATTACATATTTTATTTAAATTTAAAATTGTTTAAATAAAAATTTTTTTTATATTAGTATCACATGAAAAAAATTAATTAGGGGTATCACAATGAATTAATCTATAATATATGGAATTAACAACTTTTATATATTAAAATTTACGTTTTATATCTAACTAATTTTTAATTTTTATATTAGGATTTAACTATATTATTATATATATATATATATTATTAATTTATATATAATTATATATTTATTATTTAAAGTTTAATAATATAATTTATAATTAATCAATAAAGGTGGAACTCCTTATTAATAAGATATTCAATTAAAAATATAGAAAATCGTATATAAAACATTATAAAATTGAATCCAAAGAAAAAAGAACAAATGAATTAATTATATTTTAATAGATGTGTAGACATCGTATTACATAAGATGGTCATTTAGATGGTAACATATATCATTAAATAAATATATAATATATATATAAATATATAGTATATAAATAGGTAAATTATAATATAATTTATTTTTATATAATAAATATAAATATTAATTTATATATTATAACTTAATTATTATATAATAATTAAATTATTTATATAAAAATTATTTAGTTACCGAAAAAAAAAAAAAAATTTATTTAGTTATTAAAAAAAAATTCTTGATTAAATTAATTTGAAATTTAATGTCATAATTGAATAATCATTGCTTATTTTATCACTTGTATTTTTATTTGTAAATAGATATTTTACTTTTATTATTTATGTTTAATTTATTTGTTTAAATTTATTTATTTTTTTTTATATTTTTTATATTAAAAAGTATTTTTTATTCTATTATTATGTCTATATTCAATTTAATGTTTAATTTTAATATACATATGTGTATATTATTGTTTTTAAAATAATTAATATATTTTATTTTAATTTTAATAAATCAAGAATTTTATTTATAAAAAAAAATTATTTTTTATGTGTATAAATTTGTTTAAATTTTATGTAATTTTAAAAAATTAAATTCTAATTTAATATTTTTTTAAAAAAAATAAATCTATTTTGTAAAATTTTTTTATTAAGTTTTTTACATATTTTTTTTTAATAACTAATTTTTTACTGTTATAATAAAAACTTCTTTATTTTATAAATATTTTCTATAAAAATAAAAATATTAATTTTTCTTTTGTTTTTTATAGTGAAAAAAAAATGTTTTTATTTTAATATATTTTGTTTATTGAAAATTTAATTTTTTAAAAAAAAAAAAAATTATTATATTATTTATTGATTATAGTGATTTAGTTTATATAAATTTAAATTTTAATTAAATTTTAAAATTTTAATTAGATTTTAAAATTTTAATTAGATTTTAAAATTTTAATTAGATTTTAAAATTTTAATTTTTTAATTAAATCGTTTTATTTTTATTGGGTTAAAAATGATTTATTTTAAAAATTAATTAATTATTTAATTGATTTAAATTAGGGGTAATTTAATGATTATTAATTAGTTTTAAGTTATTAGGGATTCTTAATAAATAATATATGCATTTATTAAAACTAAATATTTAAATTGATAAGAAATTTTAATATAAAGAACAATTTAATTTTTGGGGTGATTTTAAATTTTTATTTTAATTTTTTTTAAAAAATTTCAATTTTGTTTTATTAATATGTAGGTATGTCGATAGATTAATAATTTATTTTTAATTAGGGGTAATTTTAAGTGAATTTTTAATTTATTAATTAAGATTGTATTTAGTAATTTATTTAATGTTTTATTAGTAATAAATTTATAATGTGATTAAAAGAGATTTTATGTTTAATTATTTAATTAGGGGTAATTTATTATTAAATAATAAAATTTCAATTTTGTTTTATATAATATTAATTGATATAATATATTAGGTTTATGTTTTTATCTAATTATTAATTTTGAAAAAAAATATGGAGGGATTTTGATTTTGCTTTTTAGTATTATTATTAATTATTTTGTTTAAAATTTATAAAATTTATTTATTTTATTTTATTTATTTATTTTATTTATTTTATTGATTTTATTTATTTTATTGATTTTATTTATTTTATTGATTTTATTTATTTTATTGATTTTATTTATTTTATTTATTTTATTTATTTTATTGATTTTATTTATTTTATTTATTTTATTAATTTTATTGATTTTATTAATTTTATTGATTTTATTTATTTTATTGATTTTATTGATTTTATTGATTTTATTTTATTGAAATAAAATTATTTAAATTATTATTTAGTTATGTATATAAATTATACTAAATAAATATTAATTTAAAGTTTAATTTTAGCTTGTTTATTTAATTAATCATTATGTTACATGTATTTTTTAAATTAAATATTTTTTTTCAGTAATTAGTTTTATTAAATTAGTGATTTGATTTTTAGTAATTGATTTAAGATCTAATAAAATTTGTGCCAGCAATTGCGGTTAAACAAATTGATCAATTAAATATTTTTGGTTATAATAAATTGTATATATTTTTTCATTAAAATTTTAAGGTGAAATTTAAATTTTAACAATTAAGTATAATGATTTAGTAAAATTATGTTAAAAACTAGGATTAGATACCCTATTATTATTATTGTAAATTTAAATTCTTGATTAGTATTAGTTATGTTCTTGAAAATTAAAAAATTTGGCGGTATTTTAGTCAGTTCAGAGGAACCTGTCCTGTAATTGATAGTCCACGATATTTTTTACTTATTTTTTTAGTTTGTATATCGTTGTTAATAAATTTCTTTATAGAGATAATTTTCTTTTATTTTGATTTAAATAAATTTCAGATCAAGGTGCAGCTTATAGATAAGAAGAGATGGGTTACAATAAATTTATTTTTGGTTATTAGATTTAAATTTTTAATATAAATTGGATTTGATAGTAATTATATTTATTTTATTATGATGATTATTGTTTTAAAATATGTACATATTGCCCGTCGCTCTCAATAATTTGAGATAAGTCGTAACAAAGTAGATGTACTGGAAAGTGTATCTAGAATACAAATTGAAGCTTTAGAGAAGCTTTTTATTTACATTAAAATTATTACTGTTTAATTCTGTACAATTTGTTTGTATTTAAATTATTATTTTAATTTTATAAAAGTAATTTTGTTTTATTATTAATTAGAAAAATTATTTATAATTATAGTTTATTAGTATAGAAATTGAAATTTTATTATTATTTGAAAAGAAAAATTTATTTTTTGTACCTTGTGGATCAGGGTGTATTAATTAAAAATTAATTATATAATTTTCTCGAATTTAAAAGATTTAATTAATTATTAATTTAAATGTTAAATAATTTTTTATAATAATTAGTTGGAAGTGAAACGCTATTCGATTTTAATTATATCTAGTTTTTTAAGAAAAGAATTTAATTCTATTATTATTTAATTAAGAATTTTTTTTTAATTCTTAAGTTTTAATATTAAATATTTAATGGGATGAGCTTTTAATTATATTATTATAATAAGGTATTTATTTATGTTTTGTATAATTTGAATTGTTAGTCATTAATAAATTAATATTTAGGTATGTAAATGTTAAAGAATTTTTTTTTTATTTAATTTTTTTATTAAAATGAAAGATTTAATTTAATTATTTTTGTAATTATGATACAATTAGTAATAATAGTTTAATTTTGTTTAATTTTTTGAGGTTGATAAAAGGAATTCGGCAAATTTATTTTCTGCCTGTTTATTAAAAACATGTCCTTTTGATAATAATTTAAGGTCTAATCTGCTCAATGAGAGTTTAAATAGCCGCAGTATCTTGACTGTGCAAAGGTAGCATAATAATTAGTTTTTTAATTAAAAACTTGTATGAATGATTGGACAAGAAAATTTCTGTCTCTTATTAATTTTTTATGAATTTAATTTTTAAGTTAAAATACTTAAATATTTCTAAAAGACGAGAAGACCCCGTAGAGTTTTATTTTTATAAAATTTTAGTATAATTATTTTAATTAAAAATTAGTTGGGGTGACTGAAAGATTAAATTAACTCTTTTAATTAAAATCACTAATTTGTGAATTGTAAATGTAATTTTTTTAATTTTAAATTAAATTACCTTGGGGATAACAGCGTAATTTCTTTTTAGAGTTCTTATCAAATAAGAAGATTGCGACCTCGATGTTGGATTAAAATTTATTTTAGGTGTAGAAGCTTAATAATTAAGTCTGTTCGACTTTTAAAATTTTACATGATCTGAGTTTAAACCGGTGTAAACCAGGTTGGTTTCTATCTTTATAAAAATTTAATATTTTAGTACGAAAGGACCAATTATTGAATATATTATTTATATTTGAATATTATTGTTACTTTGGCAGATTAGTGCAATTGATTTAGGATCTTTTTATGTATTTATACATGTAATATTTGTTTATACTTGATTTGATTATTATTTTTTTAAATTTATTAATTCTTGTTATTGGGGTGTTAGTTGGGTTAGCTTTTTTAACTTTACTAGAACGTAAGGTTCTAGGATATATTCAATTACGTAAAGGTCCTAATAAAGTTGGTTTTATTGGGATTATACAACCTTTTAGTGATGCAGTTAAACTTTTTTCTAAGGAACAGATTTCTCCTATTATATCTAATTATATAAGATATTATATGTCTCCAATTTTTTCATTATTTATTTCTTTATTAATTTGAATTTGTTTACCATTTTTTACTAGGTTTTTAAATTTTACTTTTAGTGTTTTATTTTTTTTATGTATTTCTAGTCTTGGGGTTTATACAGTAATAGTAGCTGGTTGGTCTTCTAATTCTAATTATTCAATATTAGGGGGTTTACGTTGTGTTGCTCAAACTATTTCTTATGAAGTTAGTTTATTTATAATTTTACTTTCTTTTTTGATTTTAATTGGAAGATTAAGAATTTTTGATATAGTAATTTATCAAAAAAATATTTGATTTTTATTTATTAGAATTCCTTTGTGTATGATTTGATTTTCTTCTTCATTAGCTGAAACTAATCGAACTCCATTTGATTTTGCTGAAGGAGAGTCTGAATTAGTTTCTGGGTTTAATGTTGAATACAGAGGAGGAGGATTTGCATTAATTTTTATAGCTGAATATTCAAGAATTTTATTTATAAGTTCTTTTTTTGTTTATGTTTTTATAGGGGGTTTATTTATAAGGTTTATTTTTTTTATTATAATTTTATTAATTTCTTTTGCTTTTATTTGAACTCGTGGAACGTTGCCTCGGTTTCGTTATGATAAATTAATATATTTAACTTGAAAAGGGTTTTTACCTGTTTCTTTAAATTTTCTTATATTTTTTTTTGGATTAAAATTTTTAATTGATATTTTAATTATTTAGTTAATTAATTTTAGTAAAATTAATAGAGAGTTTAATCTCTTTGTTATATTTTCAAAATATAAACTTATACAAGTTCATTAATTATTTAAATATAACTAAATCTCATATTTTTGATGAGATGAAAAGTACTGGAAAGTATATAAAGTACATAATTGTAAGTGTTTGTCCTGTTGTAATAAAAGGTTCTTCAACTGGTTTAGCCCCAATTCATGTTAATATAATAGCTGTTGAAATAAATATTCAGAATAGAATTTTATTTATTGGGTAAAATTTATTTGTTTGAATTTTTTTAAAAAAAAGTGGTATGATTATAAAAATTAAAATTGATATGAATAGGGCTATTACTCCTCCTAATTTGTTAGGAATTGATCGTAAAATTGCATAAGCAAATAAAAAATATCATTCTGGTTGAATATGGATTGGAGTAACTAAAGGATTTGCTGGAATAAAGTTATCTGGATCTCTTAATTTATATGGATATAATAGTGAAAATCTAAAAAATATAAATATTATTATTATTATTCCAAAAATATCTTTAATTGTAAAATATGGGTTAAATGGGATTTTGTCAATATTTCTATTAGTTCCTATTGGATTATTAGATCCTTTTTGGTGTAAGAATAAAAGATGAATTATTACTATACCTGTAATAATAAATGGTAGAATAAAATGTAAGGAAAAAAATCGTACAAGAGTTGCATTTTCAATAGCAAATCCTCCTCATAATCATTGAACAATTATTTGTCCTAGATAAGGAATTGCAGACATTAAGTTTGTGATTACTGTTGCTCCTCAAAATGATATTTGTCCTCAAGGTAAAACGTATCCTAGAAATGCTGTTGCTATTATTATTAATATGATTATTACTCCACTTATTCAAGTTTCTTTAGATAAGAATGATGAATAATATAAACCTCGTCTTATATGTAGGTATAAACAAATAAAGAGTATTGATGCTCCGTTTGAATGACAGATTCGTATTATTCAACCGTAATTTACGTTATGGGATAGGTGGATTACTCTATCAAATGCTAAATTAATATTATTTCTATAATGAAAAGCAATGAATAATCCTGTTATGATTTGGATTATTAAACATAATCCTAATAATGAACCAAAATTTCATCATGAGGAGATGTTTGATGGTGAAGGTAGTTTAATAAGTGATTTATAAATAATTATTAATACAGGATTATATTTTATTATTTTCATTAATTTATTTGTCGTAGGGGTCCGTATTTGATTATAGTAATTTTTACTACAGCAATTATTGTAATTAATAAATAAATAATTATTATTAATCAGATAAATATTATTGGAAAAGATAGGTATTTTGACAGAATAATTGAAAAATTATTTTGATTTTCAAATAAAGCTGAATCAATGTTATTAAATATGAAATAATAATTAAAAGAATTTTTTTTTAATAAATAAATTAATCTGAATCTTAGTCTTGTAATTGAAATAATTAGTTTATTTCTGTGTTTGAATATTTCATTTGATGCAATTCTTGTTATATATGTGAATAGAATTAATATTCCTCCAATTATAATTAGGAACAAAATATATGAAAATCATGTATTAATTCCTATAATTCTTGTTATTATAGAGATTAATATTGTTTGTACTAGTAATATTAATCCTATTGATATAGGATGTTCTATAAATAGAAATGTTAATATTGTAATTCTTATTAATCAAATTATTATTTCAATACAGAGAATAGTTTATGTAAAATATTAATTTTGGGGATTAATGAAGGGTTATCTTTTCTCTGAAGTTTTAAAAGTTTCCTTTTTTTTGATTTACAAGACCAATATTTTGAATAAATTATTAAAACAATGTTAATAAATAATTATTTTTATATTATATATTTTATTGGAGTGTTAGTTTTTTGCTTGAAATGTAAGCATTTGCTTTTAATATTATTGAGTTTAGAATTTATTGTATTGTCTCTTTATTATGGGATTTATTTAGTTTTGTGTAAATATTCTTATGAGTATAATTTTATAATAATTTTTTTGACTATAAGAGTTTGTGAGGGGGTTTTAGGGTTATCAATCTTAGTTTCAATAATTCGTAGATTTGGAAATGATTATTTTCAATCTTTTAATATTTTATGATAAAATTTATTTTTATAATATTATTTATGGTTCCTTTATGTTTTATAAAAAATTATTTTATTATTATTCAAATAATTTATTTATTAATGTTTTTAATTTATTTTTCTAATTTATTATTAAGAATTTTTTTTTCTAATATTAGGTACTTTTATGGTTGTGATTATGTTTCATATTTTATAGTTATATTAAGTATATGAATTATTATACTTATAATAATGGCTAGTAATAAATTAATAAATAGTACTTATGAGGGATTATTTTCTTTTTCTGTTCTATTACTTTTATTTTCGTTGTTTTTAACTTTTATTTCTATAAATATTTTTATTTTCTATATTTTTTTTGAGGTAAGGCTTATTCCTACATTAATACTTATTTTAGGGTGAGGTTATCAGCCTGAGCGAATTCAGGCTGGTATTTATATATTTATGTATACACTTTTAGGTTCTCTTCCTATAATAATTTCATTATTTTATATTTATTATTATAGTAATTCTTTAGATTTTAGTTTTTTGGTTTATGTAAATAATTATTATATTTATTTATGTATAATTTTTGTATTATTAGTTAAGTTTCCTATGTATTTTGTTCATCTTTGACTTCCTAAAGCTCATGTAGAGGCTCCAATTTCTGGTTCAATAATTTTAGCTGGGGTTATATTAAAGCTTGGTGGTTATGGTTTTATCCGTTTTATAAAAATTTATATTAACATTAGTTTGAATATTAATTTAATTATTTTAATTATTAGTTTATTTGGGGGTTTTATTATTTCATTAATTTGTTTACGTCAGGAAGATATTAAGTCTTTAATTGCTTATTCTTCAGTAGCTCATATAAGTTTATCTTTAGCTGGCTTTATAACAATAAATATTTGGGGGTTTTATGGTGCTTTTATTATAATAATTTCTCATGGTCTTTGTTCTTCAGGATTATTTTGTTTAGCAAATATTTCTTATGAACGAACTTATTCTCGTAGAATTTTTTTAAATAAAGGTTTATTAAATTTAATACCTAGAATATCTTTATTATGATTTCTTTTATGTTCTTCAAATATAGCAGCCCCTCCTTCTTTAAATTTGGTTGCTGAGATTTTATTGATTAATAGAGTTATTTTTTTTTCTTGATTGACTTTAATTTTTGTTTTATTTATTTCATTTTTTGGAGGAGCTTATAGTTTATATCTTTACTCTCAAACTCAACATGGTGAGATTAATCAGGGATTATTTTCTTTTTCATTAGGGAATATTCGTGAATACTTATTATTAATTTTACATTGAGTTCCATTGAATTTAATTTTTTTATTAGGTGATTTATTTATTTATTTAAGTAGTTTAATTTAAAACAATAATTTGTGGAATTATTAATATAAGTATTTATCTTAAATAATTAGTATTTGTTTATTATATTTTTTATTATTTTTATTTTTAAGTGTTTTATTTTTTTTTATAAGTTTAGCTTTTATAATCATAAATTATTTAGTAATAATTGAATATGAACTTATTAGGTTGAATTCTTCTGTTATTTATTTTACATTGTTGTTTGATTGAATTTCGTTATTATTTATGAGATTTGTTTTATTTATTTCTTCTATAGTTATTTTATATAGTGAGGAATATATACATGGGGATCAAAATTTAAATCGTTTTATTATTTTAGTTGTTTTATTTGTTTTTTCAATGATGATGATAATTATTAGTCCTAATTTAATTAGTATTTTATTGGGGTGAGATGGTTTAGGTCTTGTTTCTTTTTTATTAGTAATTTTTTACCAAAATATAAAATCTTTAAATGCAGGTATAATTACTGCTTTGTTTAATCGTTTAGGGGATGTTGCAATTTTACTTTCTATTTCTTGAATATTGAATTTTGGGAGTTGAAATTTTATATTTTATATTGATTTTATAAAAAATGATTTTTCATTAGAAGTAGTTGCTTTTTTAGTTGTTATTGCTGCTTTTACTAAAAGTGCACAGATTCCATTTTCTTCTTGGTTACCTGTAGCAATAGCAGCTCCTACTCCTGTTTCTTCTTTAGTTCATTCTTCAACTTTGGTAACAGCTGGAGTTTATCTTCTTATTCGTTTTAGGCCCTGTTTCAATGATTATTTAATTTATTTAATATTATTTATTTCTAGTTTAACAATGTTTATAGCAGGTTTAGGGGCTAATTTTGAATTTGATTTGAAAAAAATTATTGCTCTATCAACTTTGAGTCAATTAGGGTTAATAATAAGAATCTTGTTTATAGGGGACTCAGATTTAGCATTTTTTCATCTTTTATCTCACGCTTTGTTTAAGGCTTTACTTTTTATATGTGCTGGTTGCATAATTCATAATTATTTAAATAATCAGGATATTCGCTATATAGGATCAATAATTAATATTATGCCTTTAACTTGTTCTTTTTTTAATATTTGTAGATTTTCTCTTTGTGGTTTGCCATTTTTGAGAGGATTTTATTCAAAGGATTTAATTATTGATTTTATTTCTTTTAGAGGATTTAATATGTATATTTATATTATTTTTTATATTTCTATTGGCTTAACTGTTAGATATACTGTTCGTTTGTGTTATTATTTAATATTTAATAATTATAACTTATGTTCTTTTTCATGTTTAAATGATCAAAGGTTAATTATGTTACGAGGAATAAGGGGTTTAATTTTTATAGTAATTTTTTCAGGCAGAATTTTATCATGATTAATATTTTCTACTCCTTATTTTATTTGTTTATCTTTTTTTATAAAGATAATGACTTTATTAATAATTCTTGCTGGATTTTTATTTGGGTTAATAATTGAGTATTTATATAAATTAAATTTCAATTTTGTTTTGAGAATGTTTTTTTATTCTTCTTTATGAAATTTATCAAGATTATCAACTCTTGGTGTTAATTTGTTTCCTTTAAAATTAAGAGGTTTATATATAAAAACTATTGATCAAGGTTGATTTGAATATTTTGGAGTAAATGGTTTATTTAATTTTTTTTTAAATGGTTCTTCTTTGTTAATAATTTTAGTTAATAATAGTCTAAAGGTTTATTTATTACTTTTTTTGATTTTCATTTATTTTATTTTTATTTATGTTTACTTTAATAGCTTATTAAGAGCGTAATATTGAAGATATTAAGGAAATTAATTATTTTAAAGTATTTAAAAAGTGAGTCTTAACTTTACATTGAAAATGTAATGTTTTATTTAAACTATATAAATAGAAATATAAACAGAATTTCACTGCAAAAAATTAAAGTTAGAAACTTCATTTTGATTATCATATTTCTTTAAATAGAATTTTTTCATTTTTATCATTAACAGTGATATACCTCTATTTTGGTTTTATTTAAAAATAAGGGCTTATAGCCAAGGATTAGGTCGAAACTAATTACAAAATTTGTTTCTTATTTAAGATAAATTGAATAATTCAATGTTTTTTAATTGCAAATTAAATGTTAATTTTAACTATTATCCTAATAGGCTCAATTTAGTGCTCCTTGCTTTCATTCATGTAATAATCCAATAATAAGAATTAAAATAAATATGAAAGTAATAAAAATAAATGAAAAGGGGTTGGAGATTTTAATAGTTATAATTAATGGTAAAATTAGAGCAATTTCAATATCAAAAATTAGAAAGATGATTGCAATAAGAAAAAATTGTAATGAAAATGGAATTCGTGCAGATGATTTAGGGTCAAATCCACATTCAAATGGGGAATTTTTTTCACGGTCTGAAATTAATTTAATTGATAGAAGATTGTTAATTAATATTAAAATTCTTGAAATTAAAATAATAATTATTCTAATTATTATTGAAATAAATATTATTTATACTATTTATAGATCTTTTAATTGGAAGTTAAAAATAATTATTTATACTATATAAATATCTACCTCATCAATAAATAGAAACATAAAGGAATAATCAAACTACATCAACAAAATGTCAGTATCATGCGGCAGCTTCAAATCTAAAATGATGAATTCTTGATAATTGGTTGATAACAAGTCGGTAAAGACAAACTATTAGGAATGAAGTTCCAATAATAACATGAAGTCCGTGAAATCCTGTTGCTAAAAAAAATGTTGATCCATATACGGAGTCTGTAATAGAAAAAGAGGATTCAAAGTATTCATATTTTTGTAATAATGTAAAATAAATTCCTAATATAATTGTAATCGAAAGTCTTTGAATAGTTTCTAAATAATTATTTTCTAATAGAGAGTTATGGGCCCAAGTTACTGAAACTCCTGATGAAATTAAAATTAAAGTGTTAAGTATAGGAATTTGAAGGGGATTAAATGTTCTAATTCCTTTAGGAGGTCAGATTATTCCAATTTCAATAGATGGTGATAAACTTGAGTGATAAAATCTTCAGAAGAATGAAATAAAGAAGAAGATTTCTGAAATAATAAATAGAATTATTCCTCATCGTAATCCTTTAAGGACTTTAGTTGTATGAAGACCTTGATATGATCTTTCTCGGGAAATATCACGTCATCATTGATATATGATTAGTATTATTCTAATTATTCTAAAAAATAATAGTTTAATTCTATAAAGATGAAATCATTTGATTATTCTAATTATAATATTTATAGCTCTTAATCTTCTTAAAATTGGTCATGGCCTAATTTCAACTATATGGTAAGTATGATTTTTTGTTAACATAGTTAATTTCTCTTGAATATAATGTTCTTAAAATTGAAAAAACATAAGATTGAATGATTGCAACTGCAGATTCTAGAGTTAATAATAATAGTTGAATTAATATTAAAGTTCTAATTATTATTATTGATATTTTACTTTCTATTTCACCTATAAGAGTTAAAAGTAAGTGACCTGCAATTATATTGGCTCTTAATCGTACTGATAAAGTTATTGGTCGAATTAGATTTCTAATAGATTCAATACATACTATAAATGGTATAAGAATATTAGGAGTCCCTAATGGGACTAAGTGTGCAAATATATGGGTTGTGTTGTTAATTCAACCAAATAATATAAATCTTATTCATAAAGGCAAAGCTAATGTAAATGTAAAGGTTAGGTGTCTTGTTGACGGAAAAATATACGGGAATAATCTTAGAAAGTTTCTAAAAAAAATTAAAGTGAATAATGAAATGAATAAAAGAGAATTTTTTTTTTCATGAATTTTTAATATGTTTAAGAATTCTTTTCTTAAAATTGTAAATAATTTTATTCATAAAGTGTTAATTCGTGATGGAATTAATCATATAGGTAATGAAATTAATATAAATCCTAATATAGGGCTTGCTCAATTAATTGAAAATAAAGGTTCTGTTGAGGGGTCAAAAGATGAAAATAGATTTCTTATCATTTTCAATTTATTTTAATTTTGTTTTTTTTTTGATTTTTAATTGTGTAGGAAAATATTGAGTAAATAAATGTGTTGTATATTAGTATTAATATAGAAAAATAAATTATTAATATAAATCAATTTAATGGACCTATTTGTGGAATTAAAAATTATTTAGTTTAAATTATTTTAATTTGACAAATTAATGTTATATATTAACTAAATTTTTCATTAGAAGTAGTTGCTAATTACTATAGAATGGTTTAAGAGACCAATACTTGCTTTCAGTCATCTAGTGAGAAGCTTTTAATTCATTTAATAAAATAGTAAGGTGAAACTCTTTCTAATATAATAGGTATAAATCTATGATTTATACCACAAATTTCTGAGCATTGGCCAAAAAGGATTCCTGGTCGGTTAAAAAATAATCTTGTTGAATTTAATCGTCCAGGGGTTGCATCAATTTTAATTCCTGCTGACGGGATTGTTCATGAATGAATGACGTCTGTTGATGTAATAATTATTCGAATTAATGAATTGTAAGGAATAATAAGTTTATTATCTACATCTAATAATCGAAATGAGAAAGATTTCCTTTCGTTAATTGGTCTTATATATGAATCAAATTCAATTTCTTTAAAATCTGATAGTTCATAAGATCAGAATCATTGATGCCCAATTGCTTTTACGGTAATCCTTGGGTGATTAATTTCATCTATTAAATATAAAATTTGTAGACTAGGTAATGCAATAAAAATTAATGTTGCAGCTGGAGAGATAGTTCAAATAAGTTCAATTATTTGACCTTCTAGAAGGAATCGGTTAATAAGTTTATTTATTATTATAGAAATAATAATAATAATTACTATTATTGTAATAATAATTAAAATTATTATTGTATGATCATGAAAAAATGTTAATTGTTCTATTAAAGGAGAAATTCTATTTTGTAATGTTATGTTTATTCATGTTCTTATTTCTAAAAAAAGTTCAACTTTATATATGGATCTTAAATCCATTGCACTATTCTGCCATAATAGAATTTATTAAGAACAGGTAACTCATAATAAGTGTGCTCAGCCGGTGGTGTTTTTTGGATTCATTCTAGTGATCTATTAGATTGATATGAAAAAATTGTTTTTTTTTTCGAAGAAATTCTTTCTCAAGTAATAATAATGAAAAAAATAATTCTTGCTGTTCTAATTAATGATCCTAAAGATGAAATTGAATTTCATACTGAATAAATATCAGGGTAATCAGAATATCGTCGTGGTATTCCTGCTAATCCTAGGAAATGTTGAGGGAAGAATGTTAAATTTACCCCAACGAATATTGATATGAATTGAATTTTTAGTATTTTAGAATTTATGTTAATTCCTGTCAATAAGGGAAATCAGAAGATAAAGCCAGCTATAATAGTAAATACTGCTCCTATAGATAAAACATAGTGAAAGTGTGCAACTACGTAATATGTGTCATGTAAGATAATATCAATAGATGAATTAGCGAGGATTACTCCTGTTAATCCTCCTACAGTAAATAAAAAAATGAATCCTAATCTTCATAATATTTGAGGAGAATATAAGATGTATGATCCGTGAATAGTTGCTAATCAACTAAAAATTTTAATTCCTGTGGGGACAGCAATAATTATAGTTGCTGAAGTAAAATAAGCTCGTGTGTCAACATCTATACCTACAGTGAATATATGATGTGCTCAAACAACAAAACCAAGCAATCCAATTGCTATTATAGCATAAATTATTCCAATTGTTCCAAATGTTTCTTTTTTTCCTGATTGATGTATTACAATGTGGGAAATTATACCAAATCCTGGTAAAATTAGGATATAGACTTCTGGGTGTCCAAAGAATCAAAATAGATGTTGATATAGAACTGGATCTCCTCCTCCAGCAGGATCAAAAAATGAAGTATTTAAATTTCGATCTGTTAATAATATTGTAATAGCTCCAGCTAAGACTGGTAGAGCTAAAAGCAATAAAATAGCAGTAATTAAAACTGCTCAAATAAATAAGGGTATTTGATCTATTATTATTTTATTTGAGTGTATGTTTATAATTGTTGAGATGAAGTTTACGGCTCCAAGAATTGAAGAAATTCCTGCTAAGTGTAATCTAAAAATTACTAAATCAATTGGTGGGCCTCTATGGGCAATATTAGCTGATAAAGGGGGGTAAATTGTTCATCCTGTTCCTACTCCTCTTTCAATTAATCTTCTTATTAAAAGTAATGATAATGAAGGTGGTAAAAATCAAAATCTTATATTATTTATTCGAGGGAATGCTATATCAGGGGCCCCAAGCATTAAAGGAATAAGTCAGTTCCCAAACCCTCCAATTATAATTGGTATGACTATAAAGAAAATTATGATAAATGCATGTCTTGTTACAATTACATTAAAAATATGATCATTTCCAATTAAGGACCCGGGTTTTCCTAATTCAGTCCGAATTAATAAACTAAAAGATGTTCCTAATATACCTGCTCATGTTCCAAAAATAAAATATAATGTTCCGATATTTTTATGATTAGTAGAATAAAATCACTTATTTAGTAAAATGGCTGAATAAGGTGATAAATTGTAAATTTATTTATGGATAAATATCCTTTTACTGATTTTGTATTCAAATATGATTTTAAATTGCAAATTTAAAGGTAGTTAATACTCAAGATCTTAAGGCTTACTCCTTATATTGGTAACTTTGAAGGTTACTAGTTTATTTTTAACTTAAATCCTTCGTAAATAAAATTTCAATTTTGTTTTATACCTTGCAATTTTATCCATTTACTTAACAATTTACTATAACACTTAATCAGGTAAGGCTTACTCCTTATATTGGTAACTTTGAAGATCCTTATTTCACTAAACAACAATAAAATTTCAATTTTGTTTTATACCTTGCAATTTTATCCATTTACTTAACAATTTACTATAACACTTAATCAGGTAAGGCTTACTCCTTATATTGGTAACTTTGAAGATCCTTATTTCACTAAACAACAATAAAATTTCAATTTTGTTTTATACCTTGCAATTTTATCCATTTACTTAACAATTTACTATAACACTTAATCAGGTAAGGCTTACTCCTTATAATTAATTAAAATTGTAGAGATAATTATTCCTGTAATGATAAAGAAATTTATAAGACTTATTATTTTGTTATATTTAAATGTATTTAACATATTTCATTTTGAGTAGGTTGTGTTTATTATAGTTGATGGGATCATTAATATTAAGTATACATAGATTATAATAAGGGTTATAAAGATCATTAAAATTGATATGAAGAATAAGTTTCTTGAAATTAAAATTTGAATAGTTAATCATTTAGGGAAAAATCCAATAAATGGTGGGATTCCAACAAATGAAAGAAAATTAATTAAAAAGAACAATTTAATTTTTGGGTTAAAATTTCATATTAAAGATAGTTGTGATACAAAAAATGTATTTGTTAAGTTAAAAATTATTGCAATATTAATTGTTGTAATTGTATAGATAATGAAGTATATTAATCAAATTGATTGGGAAAGTAATATAGATCTTAATATTCATCCTATATGATTAATGGATGAGTATGTTAAAATTTTACGTAGGCTAATTTGGTTAATTGCTATTAATCTTCTAATTACTATTGAAATGATAATAACAATAATAAAAAACAATGATTTTTCAATATTGAATATTAACATTACTATTGGGGTAATTTTTTGTCATGTTAATATAATAATTGAATTATTTCATCTTAATCCTTCTAGTACTTCTGGAAATCAAAAATGGAACGGGGCTATTCCTATTTTTATAAGAAATCCTGAGTTTATAATTAAAGTGGGTAATTCTTTAATTAAATTTTCTGAAAAATTAAATTGTTTTATTATAATAGTAATTGATAATATAATTCTTGTTGATGCAATTGTTTGTGTAATAAAATATTTAATTGCAGATTCAGAAGAAATTTTATTTTTTTGATTAATTATAATTGGAATAATTGAAAGAATATTAATTTCAAGTCCTAGTCATATTCCTATTCATGAATATGAGCTAATTGAAATTAATGTTCTGATAATTAATATTGAAAATATAATAATTATATAAAATTTTGTAATTAAAAAGAAAAGAATACTTTATAGTTGGGGTATGAACCCAAAAGCTTAATTTAGCTTATCTTTTTATATTTTAGTATATAATGTACGAAGGTTTTTGATACTTTAGGGGTAGTTTAATTCTATAAAATATAATGAAGGTTAATAACATATTTTACTCTATCAAAGTAATCCTTTTTTTCAGGCACATCATT